GTTTTTGAAAAAAAAAAAAATAAAACCTAGAGCAGAAGGACTAATCAGTTATTGCCCCCAACATGCCAATATTGGCACGGATCGTACGTAAATGTAACTCGTTGTTCAAACAACTGCTCAGAGTGCCTAGAGCCCCTTGTAATGCTTGTTGGAAAACCCGTTGTCGGACTTGATTAAGTGCCTTTTGTTGTTCAAAAAGAATAGTTTCGTTTTTGTAATTTTCTAATTGTTTCAAAGCCTTTGCGGTGGAATTAAGAAAATTCAATTTTTCTCGCTCTATCTCAGAGTATCCATTGACTCGAAACTGCTCGGCCTCCATTTCTATTTTTCGTAAGCGAGTCCGGGCCTTTTCTAGCTGTTCAACGGCCCCCTCACGCAGTTCTTCTGAATTTCGAATAGTATTCAAGATTCTCTGTTTTCGATTATCTAATAAATCACTTAATGAAAGTAGATTCTCTTTCCATTCATTTAAAAACTTCCATGATCCCTTCCCGAACCAAACATGAATCTTTCGATTCATTTGGCTCTCCTGCTCAATTACTTATGCAAAATTCCCCATATCTTTTTTTGAATGTAATGAGCCTATCCTCTATTCTCTCTTAATATTCCAAAATCAAAATATCAAAACCAATCACTAATACAAAACCAAAAAAGTCGGAGGACTCTTCTGACCAAACACAAAAACTATGTAATTGTCAGCAAAGTTGTTTTTTTTTTTCAAATCCAAAAAAGATTTTATTTCTTTATACACAATACATAGGTCGTCGATTCAGCATTGGATAAAAAACGGGGATTTAATCCCAATTTTTCTAATAAGTGGTTAAAAAAATTTTATCCATATGAGTGTTCTATATTGATAAATTATTCATTTTGAAAGACTCTCTATATTCAATTAATATAATGGTAGAAAGAGTACCATGCTGCGTCTGGACTTCAAACGATTTAGCTTTAACCATAGTGAATGGTCCCATAGTTTTGGTTGATAGAGAATCAAAGTGGATTTACCAACGAATCACGAAATGCTATGGTTCTTGCATATGATTTATTTATTCAGAAGTCATTCGTGAGATCATGTACCTCTCTTTCCTAGTTATAACAGAAAAAGTACAGCTGGTTGGGTCCAGCCTATTCTTGAAATAAACAACTCGCACGCACTCCCTTTCCAAAAAAGACCAATACCCCAAGCACTACACTTAGATTTATTAGATTTGTTGCTAAAATATCGGTATTAAACCCGAAACTCCCGGCGGACGGCCAGTGGCCCAAATAAACGAAAGAATCGGTTACATTTTTCATATGATCTCCTCTTATAGATAGACTAAAAAAAAGAACAGAGTTCTTTTTGTATCTCCCTGCCACCCCTTATTTATATATAAATTTTAATAGAAATTTTTCTGTTTATAAATTATATAAAAAAAAAAGTCAAAAAATATTCGATTTATAATATAAATGGCGAATTACCCCCTTTATTGAAACCCTTCCTAAAAAACCTAAAAGGGGGTTCCTTGGACTACAAACGGGAAGGATGAAAGCAAGTAGGTATACTAATTCCTCATCCGCAAATCAGCCCTTCCCGTGGGTTATTTTCTCAACGAATAGGTAATTGTAGAAGGGAAATCTTGATATAATTCGAAAAAGCAAATGACAGGTTCAAGGCAATAAAATATGCAAAAATTTGCTTTTTCTTATTTATAAGATTCAATTTATAAGATTAAACAAAAGGATTCGCAAATAAAAGTGCTAATGCTACAACCAGGCCATAAATTGTTAAAGCTTCCATAAAAGCTAGACTAAGCAATAAAGTACCTCGGATTTTTCCCTCCGCCTCGGGCTGTCTCGCGATACCTTCTACAGCTTGGCCCGCAGCAGTACCTTGACCAACTCCAGGTCCAATAGAAGCAAGCCCTACAGCCAATCCAGCAGCAATAACAGAAGCGGCAGAAATCAGTGGATTCATGATAAGTTCCTCATAAAAAAAAATAAATGGTTAATAATACAGTCAGCCAATGAATTCTAACTTAATTATTCCATCGCTACAATTCATCCAGGCGAAGTAACTACAAACTTCAAATTGAAGTAATAATCTTATCCAAGTATCAAAACTTACTTTACTTCGATATCTCTTTTTTAATTCTTATCGACAAAGTCTTTGCGAATCCATACGACTTCCGTCCGTCCATTTCTTTGTTCCGAACCATTCTTTGAATTCTTTGATCTTTTTCTTAATTTCATCTGTTTATTCATTCAACTCACAGTCCCAGAGGATACGCAAGGACTTATATTAGAATATCCATCGAAAGTTCTAGTAGTAGGGCAAATTAAATATATCTTTAGTTCATATAGAACTAGTCAATATCGAATATTACATATACATGTCTTTCTTCCATAACGTAAACCAATTCTTCATTCATCTTAGATTCAATCGGATTCGAGACTCATGCGTCGAAACAAGTTGACTTATAGCATAGCGACTTATTTACATATAATATACCTAGTATAAATATAATTCTGTAGAGAATGGTATGATATAAATGTACCAACCAGAAATTTAAGGAAAAAGCGCTTTTAGATCTCTTTTCCCCCCCTTTTTTCAATTCTCTACTCTAATATCGTATTTTGGTTTTGGATATTACTCTAGATTGTATATCGTATTTTGGTTTTGGATATTACTCTAGATTGTATATAGTGAGTTGTATATTTAGATTTCCTAATTAGATTCGATTTTTTTGAACCGCGCATACGTGGCCTTGGGATAAGATAAAAAAAGAATATTTCAAAAACTAGTCAATGATGGCCCTCCATGGATTCACCTATATAAGCCGCGGCTAAAGTTGCAAAAATCAGAGCTTGAATACCACTTGTAAATAATCCAAGGAACATGACAGGTATAGGAACCACTAAAGGTACTAAAGAAACAAGAACAACAACTACTAATTCATCAGCTAATATATTTCCGAAAAGTCGAAAACTAAGCGATAAAGGCTTTGTGAAATCTTCTAAGATGTTAATGGGTAAAAGGATTGGGGTTGGTTGAATATATTTCCCGAAATAACCTAATCCCTTTTTGGTAAGACCCGCATAGAAATATGCCACTGACGTGAGTAAAGCCAAAGCAACAGTAGTATTAATATCATTCGTGGGGGCGGCTAACTCCCCATGAGGTAATTGTATGATTTTCCAAGGTAAAAGCGCTCCTGACCAATTTGAAACAAAAATAAATAGAAACATAGTTCCAATAAAAGGAACCCAGGGGCCATATTCTTCTCCAATTTGAGTTTTACTCACATCTCGAATGAATTCAAGTACATATTCGAAGAAATTCTGACCGCCGGTCGGAATAGTTTGTGGGTTCCGAACAGCTAGAGTAGCTGAACCTAATAAGATAGTAATTACAATCCAAGAAGTAATAAGTACTTGGCCGTGGACTTGGAAACCTCCTATTTTCCAATAGAAATGTTGGCCTACTTCAACACCAGAAATATCGTATAACACATTTAGTGTGTTGATGGAACAGGATAGAACATTCATATTACCCTCTGACAAAAATATAGCTTTCAATAAAATTATTTTGATTCAACCATCTCTTTCTCTACGTGACTACTTGAACCCCGCATCTTTATTTGGAATACCAATTCCACTCTTTAATAACAACCAATCACATAATATCCCCAGTTTTTTATCTCTTTTTTTAAATTCAGAAATAGTATTTGAGATTCAGAAATAGTAACCGATTCCATAAATATATGAAATTTCCAAAGTAAATTAAGTTATTTATCTTATTATTATTATTAATTATGGATTTATTATATAGCTAGAACGCCCTTCACAAATTGCGAATACTAATTTGTTAAGAATTAATCGGATTGAAGATATAGCGTCATCATTGGCTGGAATCGAAATATCTGCAAGATCGGGGTCACAGTTTGTATCGATTAAACAAATTGTTGGAATTCCCAAAGTGATACATTCTCGAAGGGCTGTATATTCTTCGTGTTGATCAACGATGATTACAATATCTGGTAACCCCGTCATATATTTAATCCCGCCTAGATATGTTTGCAAGTGAGATAATTGTCTTTTCAACATGGCCGTATCTCTTTTCGGCAGACGATTGAGTCTCCCTGTTTTTTGTTCTGTTCTCAAGTCTCTAAACTTATGAAGTCTCGTTTCTGTAGTAGACCAATTCGTTAACATACCGCCGAGCCATTTTTTATTAACATAATGACACCGAGCCCTTAGTGCAGCCCATGCTACTAGGTCCGCTGCTTTGTTTTTAGTACCAACGATTAAGAATTGTTTTCCCCTACTTGCTGCATCAAAAACCAAATCACAAGCTTCTGATAAAAAACGAGCAGTTCTAGTAAGATTTATAATATGAATACCTTTACGCTTTGCAGAGATATAAGGGGCCATTTTAGGATTCCATTTCCTAGTACCATGTCCAAAATGAACTCCGGCCTTCATCATATCTTCCAAATTTATGTTCCAATATCTTTTTGTCATTTCTCCCCACACCCCCTCTTTTTTTTTTTGAAAAAAAAAAAGAGACGAAGGTATCCTAAAATAAATAAATGTTCCGATGGAACCTTTTCTTCTACCGTAAATTAGCCGTAGATACACGACCTAAGCCATTACATTATTCCTTTCTATTCGTTATTTCTTTTTTTTTTACTATTAGTAAATGAAATCAAATCTTTTAAATCTTTAAAATAAAAAGATGAATCCACTTTTAGGAATCATTCAATCCTATATCCTATCCTATACTATAAAAGATTGTTCTGGTATATTATGGAAATTCTTTGTTAAGGCAAGAATCAAAAAATTTTCTGTGGTGGAACAAAATATCTCTAATTTCTCCCTCAAAGAGATTCTTTTTTTTGGTTTCCAAGGAAATGTTGTTATGTTGTCTCGAAGAGTGCACCAATCCCTCGAATCCGGTACCAACGGGTATCATCCCCCCCAGAACAACGTTCTCTTTCAGACCTTTCAACCAATCGATA